ATTCAACTTTTCTCGTTCTATCTCAGAGTATCCATTCACTCGAAATTGATCTGCTTCCATTTCTACTTTCCGTAAATAATACTTAGCTTTTTCCAACGGTTCGATAGCCTCCTCGCGTAGTTTATCTGAATTTTGAATAGTATTCAAAATCCTTTGTTTTCGATTATCTAATAAATCATTTAATAAAAGTGGATTATCTTTTTTTCTATTCATTTCAAAAACTTCCATAATCCCCTCCCGAACCAAACATGAATCTTTCAATTCATTTGGCTCTCATGCTCAATTACTTAATGGGGAATTCCCATATTTTTTTATTTAATGAGCCTATCCATTCTTAATCTGTTCATAAACAATAACAATATTGAAACTGATCACTACTCCTAGAATATTTAAAGGACTCTTCTGAAAAATATGTAATTCTCAGCAAAGTTGTTTATTTTTTTTTCTTCAAATCAAAAAATTCCTATTATTTTATACTTTTATACATAGGTCATTAATCCAACACAACAGTGTATAAAATAAAACAAATAAGAAGTTGACATACCTCTTAGTTTTCAATTTTATCCAATATTCCAATAAGCGGTTAAAGTTGTTTTATCGACATGAGTGTTCTATAGCGAACAAAATTCCAACTATTCGTTTTGAAACCATTTATATATTAACATAATAGTAGAAAAAATACTATTAGGAATAGGCAAGAGTACCATGCTGCATCTGCACTTCAAATAGCTTAGCTTAGCTTTAACCATGGTAATAGTTTCAGCTTATTGTATTGATTGATAGAGAATCGCATCAAAGTCAATTTACCAATAAATCACGAAATGCTGTGGTTCTTCCATACTATTTATCAATTTATTTAGAAGTAATTCGCGAGATCATGCACCTTTCTTTCCTAATTATAAATTATAATGTGCAGCTGGTTGAATACAGCCTATTCTTGAAATAAACAACTCGCACACACTCTCTTTCCAAAAAAAATCAATACACCAAACACTACACTTAGATTTATTGGATTTGTTGCTAAAATATCGGTATTAAACCCGAAACCCCCGGCAAATGGCCAGTGACTTAAAGAAACGAATGAATTGCTTATATTTTTCATAGGATCTCCTCTTACTAGATAAACTAAAAAAATCGAAAGAGTTCTTTTTGTCTAACCTTCACTTTTTATTTACTATTTTGTTTTTATGTCTAAATAAAAATGAGACTTCTAAAAAAAGTTTCCGTTGGACTAAGAATGGGAGGGACAAAAGTTGGTATGAAAATTTTACATCCTCAAATCAATCTTTTCCATGGGTTCGTTTTTTATCAACGAATAAAAAATATGAAAATATGGGGGTGATATTTTGACATAATTCAAAAAAGTAAGTAATAAGTCATAAAATACATATAAGTTTTTTTGATTTATAATTTTTTATATTTCTAGTATTAAACTAGTATTAAACAAAAGGATTCGCAAATAAAAGCGCTAATGCTACAACCAATCCATAAATTGTTAAAGCTTCCATAAAAGCCAGACTAAGTAATAAAGTACCTCGTATCTTTCCCTCTGCTTCGGGCTGTCTTGCAATCCCCTCCACAGCTTGACCCGCAGCGGTACCTTGACCCACTCCGGGTCCAATAGAAGAAAGCCCTACAGCCAATCCGGCAGCAATAACGGAAGCAGCAGAAATCAGTGGATTCATAAAAAATTCCTCGCAAAAAAAATAGTTAATGATACAATCAACCAATTAATTTATTATAATTATGATTTCATTATTCCATCGATAAGAAGATTCATCTAGCCAGTTGAAGTAATTAAGAACTTCCGAATTGAAGAAATAAGAAATAATTGCATCATTAGAACTACTTCGATATTTCCTTTTTCGTTTCTATCCATGGTGCTTTTTTTGTAAATTCATATGACTTTCGAACCACTCTCTAAATCTTATATCTTTTTCTTAATTTAATCCTTTTAGTCATTCAATTCACAATTACAGACAAAAAGGAAAAACTTCTAATGAATAATGAAGTACCCGTATAAATAAAAATTAACATTAATTTCAGTATTCAGTAGTAGTAGTAGGATAATTTATATATATAGTAAAGACCTACTATCACATATACATTACATACATTTTTTCCATAATATGGACCTACCTTTTCTATCTTAAATTTAATCGTATTTTCAAAGAATTAAAATTCTTTGAAACATTCATAAAAGTTGATTGTCTTAGATTTTTTGATCTCTTTTTTTATTTATTTAAAATTTCTAATGATGGCCCTCTAGTGATTCGCCTATATAAGCCGCAGCTAAAGTTGCAAAAATAAGAGCTTGAATACCACTTGTAAATAATCCAAGGAACATAACAGGTATAGGAATCACTGAAGGTACTAAAGAAACAAGAACAACAACTACTAATTCATCAGCTAATATATTGCCAAAAAGTCTAAAACTAAGTGATAGGGGTTTTGTGAAATCTTCTAAAATATTAATAGGTAAAAGGATTAGAGTTGGCTC